TATATTATTCGAATTTGTATGTCTAGAAAACTACTAGAGGATCCTCTATTTTACTTTCTATTTTACATTGATTTCTTTTATTGTCTTCTTTGTTCTATTTTTATTTCATTCAGATTAATCAAATTCCGACGTATACCCTTTCGTGCGGATCGAGGTAAGAAATTGGAATATTTTTCTCTATGTGCAAGTTTCGTCCATTAATTGCCTTCAAAATCTCGTATGCCTCGTATGCATAGATATGAAAACCAAATTTGGATACTCGAAGTCATGATTTGATGGATTTTTCGATTATTTTTATAGACATATCTTCAAGAAATAATAGAAATCAATTTGGATCTTTTCTTGTATTCGGAAAAAAGATATTTTGAAGTCAAATGACTTGTCTGTTGGAACTTAGAATAAGCCTTCCACTGGAGGAGAGGAGTAGCAATTGATTCCTAGGAACAATAAGATTTTATCCGAAATATCAACAGATTCTTGCAGAGTTAGAACCAAAAAGGTATTAAAAAGAAAAAAAGATCCACTGTTCGAATTTCATTTCTATCCAATTTGAATATCAGAATAGTGGATATAGTTATGATTCAATAGGTTAGGTCCACTTACTTTTTTTAGAATCTCTCCCTTTATTTGATTGGAATAATCGAAAATAGCAGTATCTGACAATTCAAGGAAATATCACATTCTAAAAAAAGAAATAATATATATAGAAAAGAATGCCATTTCCCTTTCTAACTAGAATGAGTTTACTCTATTCGAATGATAACAATAACTTAATAGAGTTTCAATTCTAAATTCGATTTTTTAATGAAATTCAACTATTCCTTCGTTTTTTTTATTTTATTACAAACAGAAACTTCTTACAAATATCAAGAATATTTGTATATGTTCCTTCAAATAGGAATACTACTGTTATCATTTTTTGATAAAAAAAAGCCCTTTATCGGATTTGAACCGACGACTTACGCCTTACCATGGCGTTACTCTACCACTGAGTTAAAAGGGCGCCGTTTGAGTCAATTCCCGAATACAGAATAAGCCAATATGAATATGAGTTTAGTACATCTATTTGTTACTGCATATACTTATTATATATATACGAAATATATATATAAATCAGATTTATATATATGTACATAGATCTATTTTTTGTACCAACTCATTAATGAACAAAAAATGGGATTGACGAGTATAGTGAAAAAAGAATTTATTCATATTGGATTTGATAAATATCACTGGAATTCCATTTTTCAAAACCGATTCGAATTGAAGTCATCTTCATCATAACACGAAATTAATTTCATTGATACATGTACCCCTAATTCAAATATTTCTGAATCTTTGATAAATGGATTCTATCCTGTCCCTCAACTGAATTCTTATTGATCTTCATCCTTTTTTACTCAATTTCCGGATTCATTCTCGTTTTTTTATTTCCCGACTTAGTGTGAAATAGAAATATACCTAATTCAATCTTCTTAACACTGAATGAAAGTGAAAGAAATAAGGTGTTAATGCCCCCCTGTTCCAGCAAATCAATCATTTCCAGAAAGGATTCTATGTTTCTTTTGGTTTGTTTCGCATTACTTCGTTTTATTTTGTATTTTGTTGAATTATAGATTGGTGATTGGAATGAACAATTTCGAAATCGAAAGGATTAATCAAAAAATTGTAAGGAATTCTGAAAGATGAGAAGATCCTTCTGATCGAATCATTATATTGACAATTTCAAAAAACTGTTCATACTATGAACATAGTAGAATGGAGGTCGGGGAAGGATGCCCCCATCGTCTAGCGGTTTAGGACATCTCTCTTTCAAGGAGGCAACGGGGATTCGACTTCCCCTGGGGGTAGGGTACTACGAAAGGAAATGGATCAGGGATTATCAATAAAGACTAAATTGGATTCTTCCTGGGTCGATGCCCGAGCGGTTAATGGGGACGGACTGTAAATTCGTTGGCAATATGTCTACGCTGGTTCAAATCCAGCTCGGCCCAAAAATATTTCTGGATCCACCATGAAATGATAGAACCCATTTGGTGTTCTCTTAAAATCACCAATGGGTTCGGATACAGAAGATTAGAATCTCGAGTCCTATGTCTTTTTTCCATATTACTTACATATTTTTTCCACAAATTCTGATTTTCCAAAATTCCTATCGGGATCTGTAAGTTTAAAGTCTAAGGAAAGGGTTCAAGTTAAAAAACAAAAAAGAGTCTTTTTTGTTTTGTTTCCTTGATTCATTTCTTGATTCATTTATTTTTAAATAAAGTTGGCAATAACGAACGGATTGCGATGCGAGTCATCCGTGTCGATAAAGTGCAGACCCATCAAAATAGGAATATATATAGAAGTGAGCCTCTTTTACAGGGGTTCGAATCTCAAATAGAAAAACAAAGAGTTTGGATGCAATTGTAAGAATATGTATGTATACTATACGACTTTTTCCCTGGGATTGTAGTTCAATTGGTCAGAGCACCGCCCTGTCAAGGCGGAAGCTGCG